TCAATATATTATGTCAATTGATGAGCATACTAATTAATACTAAATAAATAATAATACTAAATAAATAATAACTAATAACGAGTTAAAATAAAAGTAAAAAAAGGGTGTTATGTTATAAGGCTCTTGTTCCAAACAAAATATCAAAAAAATGGAATAAATACAATTGAAAAAGAAAAGATCCAAATTACTAATATATATTACTAAATATATATTAGTAATTTTAGTAATGACCCTATTTATATTATAATATTTTTATTGAAAATATAAATGATTGAAAATAGGATTTCATTTAATTTAAAGAGAGTTTCATTTTTAATTTAGAAATGAAGTTCCATGTTATTTTGACATTCCTTTATTCAAGATACTTTATTCAAGAGTTGCTCGAGAAATCGGTTGAGTCAGAATCGTAGGATGAATAGATGTCAAAGAGGATCAATTTTTTTTTTGATTTCTGTCACTATTGTTTGTGCTGTCTATAATGAAATGAATAATGAATGATAAATGAAATCAAAAGCTTTCAATTCAATTGGGACTCATTTTGTCAATTGGTCTTTTTATTATCTTATATTTTTCAAGATAAGAAACTTAGGTAAGTGTTTCATAAATAAACATATGTATAAATAGAACGTATCCCATTTAGTTCCTTCATGCCTACTATAACTAGTTATTTCGGTTTTCTACTGGCGGCTTTAACTATAACCTCAGCTCTATTTATTGGTCTGAGCAAGATACGTCTTATTTGAAATTGATTGAATGAACAATTCAATTCATAAAAATGTTTTTGTGAGATATCCAGGTAGTCCATAGTTCCTTCCCATGTGAATTGTAATTCTTGATTATTGAGATTCGTGGGCGATTTGGATTACTATTTAGAGATAGATATTACCCCCCCTTTTTTTTTACCTACCTTTTCAAAAAAAATCAAAAAATGATTGAAGTTTTACTATTTGGAATCGTGTTAGGCCTAATTCCTATTACTTTGGCTGGATTATTCGTAACTGCGTATTTGCAATACAGACGCGGCGATCAGTTGGACCTTTGATTAAGTAAGAGCTCATCTCTTTTTAAATAACATCTCTTTTTTTTATTGACCTCCTGCGGATTAAAGAAAGGAGGAGGTCAAATTAGGGTTGCTGCTCTAGTTAGTAAAGTTATTTACTTGTAATTCGACCCAAGAAGAACAGAAGCACGCTCTGTAGGATTTGAACCTACGACATCGGGTTTTGGAGACCCGCGTTCTACCGAACTGAACTAAGAGCGCTTTCTTTCTTATCCCAATATAAAGGGCTGTATGTAAATAAAAGAATTTTATTTGTAACCCCCACTTTGGATACATATAGTATGATAAAGCATTATGTTATGTATGTCTAATTTTTATTGATCTCAATGGATCCTTCATTACTGCACATGGGAGAAGTAATAGATAGGGATGACAGGATTTGAACCCGTGACATTTTGTACCCAAAACAAACGCGCTACCAAGCTGCGCTACATCCCTTTCAATTGGCCTATAGTGTCATTGTAGAGAATCCCCATCTTGTTTTCCACATCGTGATTTCTCCCATTGATATACAATTGCTCTTGTCATTTCTTTTTCGTCTTATATAACAATATAACATATAATAAAAGAAAAAAGAATCAAATCGATCAAATAGATATAATATAATTAACAATATAATAAAAAATATAAATATAAAAATCGGTAATGTTCAGAAAATAAAGTGAGTGGACACTTTTTTCTGTTGTAAAGAAAGTAAAATATCATCAACAACGACATGTGTATCTGATCATATATGTATTACAATAAAAAAGGAGGATTTTCAATGCGAGATTTTAAAACATATCTCTCCGTGGCACCTGTGTTAAGCACTCTATGGTTCGGGTCTTTAGCAGGCCTATTGATAGAGATTAATCGTTTATTCCCAGATGCGTTAACATTCCCCTTTTTTTCATTCTAGTTGGGGATGAAGAAGATTATAGATAGAATAAATTATCTGTGACTAACCCTTTTTGTTTTGTTCTTTCTTTCAGTTTTTTAGGATAAAAAAGAAGGAAAGAGAAAGAATCAAAAAAGATTCATCCGCAACGAAACTCAGGTTCACGCTGAATTAATAGAGGGAGAACAAAAATGTAAAGTAAATAATAAAAGTCGCGGACAACAAACGCATACAGGATACTTAAATGAAATACTATAACTAATGGATAGTTAGAAATCATCGTATTACTTATATTCTCTATTGATTTGATTGCAATGAAATATTTAATAATCGGGTTTCGAGTCAGCAACTTCTTTTTTTCTTCTTCGTTTCGAAAATAGAAGAGTTAGGTGAATAAAAAAAAAAGGGGGTTTATGGCCAAGGGTAAAAATGTCAGAGTAAAGGTTATTTTGGAATGTAACAGTTGTGTCCGAAACGATATTAATAAGGAATCGCGGGGCATTTCCAGATATATTACTCAAAAGAATCGACACAATACGCCTAGTCGATTGGAATTGAGAAAATTTTGTCCCTATTGTTACAAGCATACGATTCATGGGGAGATAAAGAAATAGAGAAAATGTAACGCGTTTGTAACCCCTCCAAGGAACAGCAATAAATTACATAATAATAAAATATTAATATAAAAATTTAATAATAAATTATAAAAATAAAACAACCCAATCCTATTTCATCCTATTTTGGTAGGATCGCAAATGAAATTCGAATTAAGAAATACGATTTAAAAGATAAGGAATAAACCATGGATAAATCCAAGCGACTTTTTCTTAAATCCAAGCGATCTTTTCGTAGGCGTTTGCCCCCAATTGGATCGGGGGATCGAATTGATTATAGAAACATGAGTTTAATTAGTCGATTTATTAGTGAACAAGGAAAAATATTATCTAGACGAGTGAATAGATTGACTTTGAAACAACAACGATTAATTACTATTGCTATAAAGCAAGCTCGTATTTTATCTTTGTTACCCTTTCTTAATAACGAGAAACAATTTGAGAGAACTGAATCGACTCCTAGAACCACGGGTCCTCGAATTAGAAATAAATAGATAGGCTATTCCTCAATTGCACTTGAATCAAAATTTCAATATGAACCCCAACTCAGATTTATATTTTGTTCGAAAAATTGGAGAACCCCGATTGGATTGTCACATCATAAGAAAAAATGGCTTCTTTTTTTAATGTGTTGATTCATTTTTACTATATTTCTCTTATTTATATTAATTTCTACTCTACCTTCCCGGAGCTCATTCTCCGGGGCCCCACTTAAATCATTACGGTGGATTCCTTCTAATCTTCTTATTTAAGGATCTGATTGGAAATCATGTAAAGACAATTTGTATTTGATATGGCTATTTGTGCAAGTATTTTACGATTAAGAAGCAACTGTCTCTTATACAGATCATGTATGGATCTGCTATAACTATAGGATACCCCAATCTCACGAATTGCTGCATTTATCCGAGTAATCCACAAACGACGAAAATTTCTCTTTTGCCTGCCCCTATCCCGATGAGCAGAACTCAAGGCTCTCATTTTCTGTTGAATAGTATTTCGAGTAAGTCGTGAATGAGTCCCTCGAAAGGTTGATGCAAATAAACGAATTTTTATTCTACGTCTCCGAGCTATATACCCTCGTCTAATTCTGGTCATTGAATCAAATTAAACTTTGATGAATAACTAATTGATTTATTTTCTTTCAGTTATTCTTTTTCCCTTTCCTGGTCTATTAATAACAAAACGGATTCTTCCAATGTATAAAAAAAAAATTCCAATGGCTTTTGCTACTATGACCTTCCCAACCACCATTTTTCCAGGCATTTAACCTCGAAATAAGAAATTGTATTGATACTAGGTATCAACAAAAAAAATACTAAATTGTAACTCAAGTTGAGTATAGTATAAAGTATCAATAAATAGTAAAGGTAAATGGATAAATAAATAGTGGGTTCCATCGTTTCTATGGCTACTTCTTAAACGGTGAGGTCCTCTCTATACACCGGAGCCCCTTCCACCATTAATCAATGTTATTAGTAACTTGTACAGTTCACATTCTTTGACTCTACCCATGAATTGTACAGTAATAAGTCTTTTCACAATGAGATCTACCCATACAGTAACGGTATTTAATTACAAAGGTTGGCTAGGTAGCTGACCCTGTATAGTCCGTTCTTGCAAGAGTAGGAGCCTAATTCTTTTGCTTCTTAAATATGATTTCCCCCGCTTAATGGATAACCATTTGCTACCACTGGGGAATTGCTTTTCATCTCCAATTGAGGTGATTGGATTTGCACCAATAGAAACCATAAATTTGATACGCAATGGAGGTTTTTTTCTATATTGATTGGAATTCTTCTATCCTATCCTATTCATTGGTACTGGTCATTGATACTGGAAAAAATTGTACTTTATTTTGTTCCGGCTCATGATCTGAACGGGTCGCACATACACCCGAGTACATGTTCCTCGACGCTGAGGACATCCCCGAAGAGCGGGGGATTTTGTTACATTTTTTATTGGCTGTCTTGTGTTTCTAATAAGTTGTTTAATAGTTGGCATACTTAATGGTATAGAAAATGGGCTGGTTTAGATCAATCCTAACCAGATGATTATGAATTCTTTCTATTTTCTTTTTTTTTTTACTTTACGCATACGCAGATAAAATATTCAATTTAGATTCATCCAAATTATGGTTCGAAATGGATGGAATCGCAGATTTACGTGAAATCCCCGGCATTTTCGATCGCTACCAGATCAACAATTCCATGAGCTTGGGCTTCTGTTGCTGACATAAAAACGTCCCTTTCCATGTCTTCGGATACAACCCATAAGGGGTTACCCGTTCTTTGTACATAAACCCTTGTGAGGGTTTCGCGTAGTTTCAGAAGTTCTTCCGCTTCTAGGACAAATTCTCCTGTTTGTGCCTCATAAAAAGAACTCGCAGGTTGATGGATCATTACCCTGATGATATAACATAATGAATGTTTCCGCGATCTCGTACGATTGATTGGACTAGGCAAAAAGCAAAAAGATTAAAGAATAACAAGAAAAAATAAGTATATATATATAATTGAACAACCGTACAGGCATTTTTTGTGCATTGCATACGGCTCCACAATGGACTTTTTACGTTCGTTGAGCAAAAAACGAAATAGGATCCATCAGACCCAAATCGTTAAGTGATCCATTTACCACCCTTCTTTTCGTGGGAGTTCAAAAATACTATGATGGTTCCGTTGCTTTCTATATTTATGATTTATCTCATATGTGATTCAGCAATCCCAAAGTTTCTTTTTGATCCGATCAAATAAAAAAAGTAAAAAAAAAAATGATCTTGTTTTTTTTTTAATTTGAGTATTCTTTCATATTTCATAACATAAATATTGGAAAGAGGCTTCTGGCGTGAAAAATAAAAGTTTGTGACGCTGAAATGAAGCCCGGATAGATAAGATCAAATCATAAATACCCTTTGTCTCATATTACTCGCCCGATATATAATCCCATGTTCTGAAAAAACAATAATGGTTTGTTCATATCGAACTCGAAGTGCCATGCTATTATTACTTAAATATTATCTTACAAATTCTTATTTATATTAAAATATTAAATATGGCGAAGGCATAGTTTTCTTTTTTCTTTCAAACAAAAAACTCATTGGCGCCGAGCGTGAGGGAATGCTATACGTTTCGTAATTTCTCCTCCGACCAGGATGAAAGATCCCATTGAAGCGGCTAATCCCATGCATATTGTATGCACATCTGGTGGCACAAATTGCATAGTATCATAAATTGCGACTCCGGGTATTACCCACCCGCCGGGGGAGTTTATAAACAAATAAAGATCTCTGGTCTCATCCTCTATACTGAGATATACCATCAGGCCAATAAGTTGGTTTGAGATCTCGCTATCAACTTCTTGACCTAAAAAAAGTAATCTTTCTCGATGAAGTCGGTTGATTAGGACAAAATTTTATCCCTTAGGAACCGTACACGCGCCTTTGGATGCATACGGTTCAAAAAAAAAGAATCAATGTATTGTATTGATTCTACCCTCCTTTACTTTTTTTATAGTAGGACTTTTCTACCTCCTAATGAAGGGGCTTTTTCTTCGATTTTTTTTTAAGAAAGATTTTTTTTGCTCGAATCTTTTTAAAAAATAAAAGAATCCACTAAACTTATCGAATTAACCTCTCATTGATGTATTGTTTCATCGAAATCGAATCCAAATTACGATGTAATTTTCTTGTTCCTGAATGGGCCTCCTCAATTATTTTAGGTTTATGTTCTACTCCGGGTAAATATCTGCCCGATTTCAATTTGCACATATAGGACAAATGCTCCCAATACCACTTTTACTTTTTTCAATTCATTTCGTGCCTTTCTTACAACAAATACGCGATGTAGTCATAATATTATTTCATTGATTGGCAGTTTGAGATCGCCCATATGCTATCAAGTAATCACTTATGATACAAGTGGTAATCATACATATATTACCAATTGGGTATTTTCTGAACGGAGCCTGGATACTTCATTTTATTGGATTGGTCCAACCAAGCCAACCATAAATTTTGATAATTGATAATATTAATATTGATTTCGACCCCCTCAAAAATGGATCTAATTGCATTTCACGCTCCAAATTATTGATGGTTCAAACAATCTTTTTTGGGCGAAACAGAGGGTATCTCGATCGGGGGAGAGAACGGGGAAATCCCATATGACCCAATATGTCTGACAAGTCGCACTATACGTCAACCCAAATTGCATCTTCCTCTCCAGGACTCCGAAAAGGTACTTTTGGAACACCAATAGGCATCAACTGAAAGAAAGGGGGTTAAGTACTATATTTTACTTTGATGTGGAAACGTAATATTTTTATCCCTGGATATTACCAAATAGTAAGACGAAATTAATAAGGGAAAATTATTACAAATGGGTCGGGCTCTTCGAATGATGAACAAGTATCTACGCATTCGCTCATAGAAAATGGGACCAATCCCCCATTGCGTATTGGTACTTATCGGGTATAGAATAGATCTGCTTATCTTTGTTCCTATGAACAGAATTGTTCCATTATTCCCAACGAAAGAAATGGAATTCAATATTCAATAATATGAACCCTTGTTCCAAAATAATCCACTGAAAGGGAGAGGTCCATAGCATAGTCTTTTTCCAATGCGATAAAGTTACATAGTGTCTATTTTTCTTTGATAAAGGGGTATTTCCATGGGTTTGCCTTGGTATCGTGTTCATACCGTCGTATTGAATGATCCCGGTCGGTTGATTTCTGTACATATAATGCATACAGCTCTCGTTGCTGGTTGGGCCGGTTCAATGGCTCTATATGAATTAGCCGTTTTTGATCCCTCTGACCCCGTTCTTGATCCAATGTGGAGACAGGGTATGTTCGTTATACCCTTCATGACTCGTTTAGGAATAACCAATTCGTGGGGCGGCTGGAGTATCACAGGAGGGACTATAACGAATCCGGGTATTTGGAGTTACGAGGGTGTGGCCGGGGCACATATTGTGTTTTCTGGTTTGTGCTTCTTGGCGGCTATCTGGCATTGGGTATATTGGGATCTAGAAATATTCTGTGATGAACGTACAGGAAAACCTTCTTTGGATTTGCCCAAGATCTTTGGAATTCATTTATTTCTTTCAGGATTAGCTTGCTTTGGGTTTGGTGCATTTCATGTAACAGGCTTGTATGGTCCTGGAATATGGGTATCTGATCCTTATGGACTAACCGGAAAAGTCCAATCTGTAAATCCTGCGTGGGGGGTAGAGGGTTTTGATCCTTTTGTTCCGGGAGGAATAGCCTCTCATCATATTGCAGCAGGTACATTGGGCATATTAGCGGGCCTATTCCATCTTAGTGTCCGCCCCCCCCAACGCCTATACAAAGGATTACGTATGGGTAATATTGAAACTGTCCTTTCCAGTAGTATCGCTGCTGTCTTTTTTGCAGCTTTTGTTGTTGCTGGAACGATGTGGTATGGCTCCGCAACTACCCCAATCGAATTATTTGGTCCCACTCGTTATCAATGGGATCAAGGATACTTCCAGCAAGAAATATATCGAAGGGTTGGTGCCGGACTAGATGAAAATCAGAGTTTATCAGAAGCTTGGTCTAAAATTCCAGAAAAATTAGCTTTTTATGATTACATTGGCAATAATCCAGCAAAAGGAGGTTTATTTAGAGCGGGCTCGATGGACAATGGGGATGGAATAGCGGTTGGATGGTTAGGACATCCTATCTTTAGAGATAAAGAAGGGCGTGAGCTTTTTGTACGCCGTATGCCTACTTTTTTTGAAACATTTCCAGTAGTTTTGGTAGACGGAGACGGAATTGTAAGAGCCGATGTTCCCTTTAGAAGGGCGGAATCTAAGTATAGTGTCGAACAAGTAGGAGTAACTGTTGAGTTCTATGGCGGCGAACTCGATGGAGTCAGTTATAGTGATCCTGCTACTGTGAAAAAATATGCTAGACGTGCTCAATTGGGTGAAATTTTTGAATTAGATCGTGCTACTTTGAAATCGGATGGTGTTTTTCGTAGCAGCCCAAGGGGTTGGTTCACTTTTGGACATGCTTCGTTTGCTTTGCTCTTCTTTTTCGGACACATTTGGCATGGTGCTAGAACCTTGTTCAGAGATGTTTTTGCTGGTATTGACCCAGATTTGGATGCTCAAGTGGAATTTGGAGCATTCCAAAAACTTGGAGATCCAACTACAAGGAGACAAGTCGTCTGATACAATACTGCTCTTGTATCTTTTGCCTCTATTATATTTTTATTATTTAACTTTGACATAGAGTACCAGAGAAATGTTGATTTGAATCACCGCCCTTTCTTTGACTTTTGACTCTTGTCCTTTCTTAATCTGGGAGATGATCCCAAATGAACAGGTGTGGAAGCTATAATTGTAAACCACGATCAATTTATGGAAGCATTGGTTTATACATTCCTCTTAGTCTCGACTCTAGGAATAATTTTTTTCGCTATATTTTTTCGAGAGCCGCCTAAGGTTCCGACTAAAAAGGCGAAATGATTTTTCATTATCTTACATTATCTTTATCTAAATGGAAGTAAAGTAATGAGCCTCCCATATTGGGAGGCTCATTACTTTACTTCCATTTAGTCCCCGTGTTCCTCGAATGGATCTCGTAGTTGTTGAGAGGGTTGCCCAAAAGCGGTATATAAGGCGTACCCGGTAAAACTTACAAGTAAACCAGATATAAAGATGGCAACTAAGGTTGCTGTTTCCATTATTATCAAATTTCAAAACTATAACGGATCTATGATAAGATCCTTTATTTACAACGGAATAGTATACAAAGTCAACCGATCTCAACCAATGCAATAGGATTTATGGCTACACAAACCGTTGAGGATAGTTCTAGATCTGGTCCAAGACGAACTAATGCAGGGAGTTTATTGAAACCATTGAATTCAGAATACGGGAAAGTGGCTCCTGGGTGGGGAACTACCCCTTTGATGGGGGTCGCAATGGCTCTATTTGCGGTATTCCTATCTATTATTTTGGAGATTTATAATTCTTCCGTTTTACTAGATGGAATTTCAATGAATTAGGTCCATAAAAATCATGAAGTCCTGGCTTTTCAATCCAAAATGAATTACTTAGGACTCTCATTTCTAGTCTATTCTGGCAGTTCGACCGTGAAATTCTTTTGTTTCTGTATTTCCGGAATATGAGTGTGTGACTTGTTATAATTGATCCTATTGATAGTACAGAGAATGGGTCTGTCATCTTGAGAGAGATGAGTTCTGCTTCGTCGGATATTCATTTTTTTTATCTGGAGCACGGAATATATGGAATAGATCGAGAAATATTTGAACTATGATTCATACCTACTATTTATACCTCGCGACTGGATTCAAAAAAATGTAAAAGATTGATTTTATCATTATAAATCGAAAGGGTTTTCTTCCTTAAAAATTTGGTTTCTGTTTATTTGTTTATTTTGACCAATGGACAAATA